TTCAGAGGACTCTTCTGACAAAAATATGTAATTGTCAACAAAGTTGTTTCTTTTTTTATTTTTCTTCAAATCCAAAAAACTCTTCTTACTTCTACATAGGTCGTCGATTCAGCATTGGATAAAAATAAAAAGGGGAAATACCCATTTTTACAATAACAATAAGGGTTCAAAACCTATGAATAGGAGTGTTTTCTATCCATAAAATATTTATTTTGAACCATCTCTATATTAACATAGAAGGTGAAAGAGTACCGCGCTGCGTCTAGACTTCAAACAGTTTGCTTTAACCATATTCATATTAATGGCCACACATTATTGGTTGATAGAGAATCAAAAAAAAATTACCAATGGATCACGAAATGCTATGGTTCTTATCCATAATCTCTTAATTTATTCCGAAGTCATTCGTGAGATCGTGCACCTTTTTTTCTAGTTATAACGAAAAAGGTACAGCTGGTTGGATCCAGCATATTCTTGAAATAAACAACCCGCACACACTCCCTTTCCAAAAAAGATCAATACACCAAGCACTACACTTAGATTTATTAGATTTGTTGAAAAAATATCGGTATTAAACCCGAAACTCCCGGCGGATGACCAATGGCCCAAAGAAACGAAAGAATCGGTTACATTTTTCATATGATCTCCTATAGACTAAATAGATAGACTAAAAAATCGAATAGAGTTCTTTTTGTATCACTTCGCCCCTCTTTTTTATTTTTTTCCTATTTTAAATTTTAAATAAAAAAAAGTATTTGATTTATGTGAACTATCCCCCTTGTGTCAATCCTTTGGACTCCGAAGGGGAAGGATGAAAGGGAATGGGTATACTAATCTCTCATCCACAAATCAAACCTTCCCACAGGTTATTTTGTCAACGAATAAGTAATTGTAGGAGTGAAACCTTAATAGAATTCGAAAAAGGAAAGAATTAGTTCAAGGCAAAAAAATAGGGATTTTTCATATTAAACAAAAGGATTCGCAAACAAAAGCGCTAATGCTACAACCAGTCCATAAATTGTTAAAGCTTCCATAAAAGCTAGACTAAGCAATAGAGTACCTCGTATTTTTCCCTCTGCCTCAGGCTGTCTGGCAATACCCTCTACAGCTTGACCTGCAGCAGTCCCTTGACCAACTCCGGGTCCAATAGAAGCAAGCCCTACAGCCAACCCAGCAGCAATAACGGAAGCGGCAGAAATAAGTGGATTCATGATAAGTTCCCCCGTACCAAAAAAAGAAATGGTTAATGATACAATCAACCACCGAATTATGACTTAATAATTCCGGCGCTAGCATTTCGAAGTAACTAAGAATTTCGAGTTAAATGTTAAATTATGAAGTAATAATATTAGTGAATAATAGGAGTCGGGTGGCAAATAAACTATCTCTTTAGTTCATATAGAATCAGTCAATAGCTAATATCACATATACGTGTCTTTCTTCCATAACGTAAACCAAGCATTCATCTTAGATTCAATCGGATTGGAGAATCCATTATCGAAATATCTACAAGAGTTTACTTGTTTATAGCCATTCAATTACATATACCTACCCTCCCCAAACCAACCCATTTTTTAGGAATTAGGTTTTTGTGTAAATCCTTTTTTTTTCTTTCTTTTTCTTTATTCCAATGTATCCAATCTAAATGGACAAATTGGTTAGTCCAAATCATTGCATAGAAATATTATTATTTGATTCATCTAAGTTCATACAATTTGTTATTTATTATATTACTAGTTTCGTTTGGTCAATCGTTGAATAAAACAACTGAAATGGGAATCCTTTTTTTTATTTAAAATTTAATTCTTTTATTTAATATTAATATTTAATCACACGTCCTAAATACAGGCATTCATATTGAATATTCTAATTCTTTTTTTATTTGAATATTGAACTTGAACTATTGAATAATGAGATAGAAATCGAATATTTGTTGAGGAGAGGTATGATATTAAGTGGACGAAAGACAACTTTAGGAAAAAGATCTTTTCGATCTCTTTCCTTTTTTACCCCTATCTAATATCGTAATTTTTTTGCTATTATTCTATATCGTATATGGTCTACTTGTATATTCCCTAAGTCCATTTTATTGAACCAAAGAAAAAGACCCGTTAGTTTGAAAAAACTATTTCAATGATGACCCTCCATGGATTCACCGATATAAGCCGCGGCTAAAGTTGCAAAAATAAGAGCTTGAATACCACTTGTAAATAATCCAAGGAACATAACAGGTATAGGAACCACTGAAGGTACTAAAGAAACTAGAACAACAACGACTAATTCATCAGCTAAGATATTCCCGAAAAGTCGAAAACTTAGCGATAGGGGCTTTGTAAAATCTTCTAAGATGTTAATGGGTAAAAGGATTGGAGTTGGTTGAATATATTTCCCGAAATAACCTAATCCTTTTTTTGTAAGACCCGCATAGAAATAAGCCACTGACGTGAGTAAAGCCAAAGCAACAGTAGTATTTATATCATTCGTGGGTGCGGCTAACTCGCCATGAGGTAATTGTATGATTTTCCAAGGTAAAAGAGCTCCCGACCAATTAGAAACAAAAATAAATAGAAACATAGTTCCAATAAAAGGAACCCAAGGGCCATATTCTTCTCCAATTTGCGTTTTACTAACATCTCGAATGAATTCAAGAACATATTCGAAGAAATTCTGACCGCCACTCGGAATGGTTTGCGGGTTCCGAACAGCTATGGCGGCCGAACCTAATAAGATAGCAATTACAACCCAAGAAGTAATAAGTACTTGGCCGTGGACTTGGAAACCCCCTATTTGCCAATAGAAATGCTGGCCTACTTCCACACCAGATACATCATATAACCCCTTTAGTGTGTTTGCTAGAACATTCATATTAATATTGCCCTCGGAAAAAAAAAATCGAACTTTAAATTTGATTCAACCATCTCTTTGCCTACTTGAATCGGATATTTTGAATACCAACTAATAGTACAATTTTGAATAATAACTAATCACACGGTCTGCCCAGTTTTTTTTATCTCTTTTTTTATTTTGATGAAATTCAGAAACAGTAGTCGAGTCCATAAATCTATATCTATAGGATTTTCGAAGTCAATTATTTATCTTATTATTAATCAAGGATTTCGTATATAGCTAGAACGACCCTCACAAATTGCAAACACTAATTTGTTAAGAATTAATCGGATTGAAGATATAGCGTCATCGTTAGCTGGAATCGAAAGATCTGCTAGATCGGGGTCACAATTTGTATCGATTAAACAAATTGTTGGAATTCCCAAAGTGATACACTCTCGTAGCGCCGTATAGTCTTCGTGCTGATCGACTATGATTACAATATCGGGTAACTCTGTCATATATTTAATCCCGCCCAGATATGTTTGCAAACGGGATAATTGTCTTTTCAACACAGCTGCATCTCTTTTTGGAAGACGGTTGAGTCTTCCTGTTTTTTGTTCCATTCGCAAGTCCCTGAACCTATGAAGTCTCGTTTCTGTAGTGGACCAATTCGTTAACATGCCGCCGAGCCACTTTTTATTAACATAATGACACCGGGCCTTTATTGCAGCCCATGCTACTGAATCAGCTGCTTTATTGTTGGTACCAACAATTAAGAATTGTTTTCCTCTACTTGCTGCATCAAAAACTAAATCACAAGCTTCTGATAAAAAACGAGCAGTCCGAATAAGATTTGTAATATGAATACCTTTACGCCTTGCAAAGATATAAGGTCCCATTTTAGGATTCCATTTCCTAGTACCATGGCCAAAATGAACTCCCGCCTCCATCATTTCTTCTAAATTTATGTTCCAATATCTTCTTGTCATTTCTCCCCCCGCCCCCCCTTTGCCTTAAAAAAAAAAGAGAGGAGGAGCCTTGAACTGAAATATAAAATTGTTCCAACGGAACCTTCGGCTCTACCGTAGATTGGCTATAGATACATAATCCAAGCCATTATTCTTTTCTATTCATTAGTCTTTTTATTACTAAATCAAATGACTGCACCAAATCAAAGAAAAAAGAAAGTAGTGAAAGGAATGACTCCCTTTTTCCCCGAAAGCCTAGAAGTAAGCCATAACTCTTAACGATGCAAGGAACAGCTATCATTTTGTTCCCAAGTCCAAGCACGGGATGAGACTTACCAACTGATCCTAATGGCTCTGGGTCAGGTCACGAACGGATAGGGTAATAATTCATTAGCAGAAAGAGGTCTACCACTATAAACGATAAACTAAACCAATGGAGCTACTTATAAATGAAAACCTATCAAAGCTTTTCGGCACGAACAATTCCTGTTGTAAGAAGTTCCGCTGACCTGGATGAAAGCGAAAAAGAATACCCATATTTATGTTTATGTCATTTGATGGATGCTTTTTTAAAGCAATTAAATGCTTTGGGAATTCTATATTCTATAAAAGGATCTTTCATCTGATAAATATATGGATTACAGAAAGAATGTCTCAATTTACGAAATCTATTTATAACTTTAGCATGATAGGGCTGTATTTTAGTATTATTAGAAGAAGACGAAACGGTAAGTTTATCCTGGGAATATGTCAGTTTATCCTGCAAAGTTTAAGTTTGATCATCCGTTTTTCAATCTCAGATAAATATTTAAACCAAGCCTTGTTCTCCATTTTTTTTTTTCATTTAAATTATCTATTCATTAGAGATACCCTATCATAATATGAAAACGAAGGTAGCTACACAAATTGGACGGTCATTTGTATGGTACATATTCTAATATATTATTTTTGAATTTTTGTAGTACTCTTGTCATGTATATGAGTATCACCGCCTCCAGCCATACCATGATTTATACACTCTCCAGCTTCGGATAAAGGAAAAACACTAATTCATTCTATATGTGTTCGACAGAGGGATATTTCAATCACCAGAATCACGCTAGATTACTAACTTATGTATACTGACCTACATAAAGTTGACCTCATAGCGGAGGCTTTTGTGGAAAGTTTTAGAGGTGTGTAAGCATGGGCCAGGTATTACCCTATAGAGTCAATTAATAGATTAACTACTTTTACAAGTGAACTGGACAACTAAGGTGGATTAATAACATAAAACTATGAAATAATGGCTGTTTAGTCTCTACTTGATGTGGTCGGATTGAGAAAGCAAGAAGATAAGGTGTGTAGCCGGCATAACCATGGGCGTGCGATCTGATATCTCACTTCACGCTTCCAAGCAAGCCCACTCCGCCCAATATCAAGCAAACGTCATCCCAAAAAGACCTCTCTAAAGTAGGTCCAGGCCCAGAAAAGCAGTCCAATCGTTTGGCTTTGGCCTTGGTTGGTATCCAAGGAACATCACGTGGATGCGCGGGTGGGTTCCTCAGTAAGCCTGGTCAAGTCCAGCTCATCAACAACATCTTCTTCCTCCCTTTCGGTCGTTCCCACAGGTAACTCTAACACAGCGTCATCTCATGGAAAACAACCAGCTCCATTTTCAGAATCCAAGCTTCCCCTTCCCTTCCTTCGCTCCCCCCATTTCTTTTACTGGTTTATGGAAAAAGGAAACCATAAATGCAGGTTATTTATATATATATAAATCTCCGTTGACAATAATGTTCTTGATTTGAATTTGTGGTACTTGTTGGCAATTAAATGATGTTTCTTACATCTGAGGTATCCTAAATGCGAGCTAGATATGCTGACTGATTTCTGGTCTGTCTCATGATCACTATTCAGAAGAAGGAGAGAAAAATGAAAATTTTTCTCATAATGTCACGAACAAGGAAAAGGTTATTGCAAAATTATAGCTCAGAAAGGAACACGTAACTAAAAAACTCTCCTTATCCAGAAAGCGTAAGGGCTTTAACTTAATTTAGTCCATACTAAGTGTGTAAGGTGAGTGTCGAGCTGGCCGGATCTGTAAGACGTCATCCCGGAGAGGTGCGAGGAGGTTTATTTCTTTTTAGTAGGAGAGAGAGAGGGAAAAAGGGCCTGTAGAGAGGAATAGTGTAGAGGGAGTAGTGGGTGTACTGGCTTGGGGTAGGAAAGGGCTATGCTGTCGAGTGACGATTGGCCGAGGGGACTTCCATCATGTAGCTGGGTACAAATAAGCCGGGTAAAGACGAGTAGGCAGGGTGTTAGGCTAGTGCCAGTGGGGGACGTAAACGAGGACAGATCACATGGTTTTGTCCTGGTCAGCTTTGAGCTGTCGAGTGACGATTGCTCTATCTCTTAAGAAAGAAGAGTACTCTCTGACGGATTCGCGCTATTATTGCTCCCTATTCTTGAAGGAGTGATCGGGATTAAGCCGCGTGGCGATACCCGCGAAAAAGAAAGTCCTATTCGCTCTTTGCTTGGGGGTGGGCCTTTCCTTTCGTACTCAAATCCGTACGGGGAAGGGCAATTATTCAGCAAAATCTAGTGGATGGGGTTCCATATTCATGAAAAGCCAGGTTTGAACCATGTTACGGAACCAAGACAAGAATTATTACTAATAATAAGATAATAAGAAGGGGCCTTAAGCATAATAAGAAAGGGTTAAGGGCCTCCAACGCCTATAAATAGAAGCTTCTTTCTCTATTTGGAAAACCAAAGGGAGATGGATCCAGCTACTGTATCAAGACTTTATCAAATAGAGCAAGAAATCCAACGCGTGGCGAACGCCAAGCTCCAGCAGGAGCAACTTATGGGTCTCTTCTGGGAGCACATGCCTCCCATAGATCCTGAAGAAATTGGGAGAAGGATGCTAGCAATTCGGGATAGCATTCGTCAGCTTGATGAAAGGAAGAGGGAGCTGCTTGAAGAAAGGGATGCGCTCATTGTGCAGGGGGCCCAGAACAACCGTAGGGGAAATCGAAACTAGAAGATCTATAAGATTTAAATAAGTAGTCCTGCATGGCTTTCTTTGTTATTTTTCATGTTGTTCTACGTCTTTAATATGTTTTTAGTTAAGTTTCTAATGTAGTGTTTAGTTGTTTCGCTGCTTTGTTTGCGTGTGCGTGTACTTCCCATGTATGTAACGGCTATTAATTAATTAATTATTAATGAATAAATTAATTAATTATTAATGAATAAATTAATTAATTATTAATGAATAAAAAGTTCTCGGCTTCCATGCCTCGCAGACTTTTAAGATAAATTCCCTTTTCTTTCTCAAGCTATCGATTGAACTCTTCTCCCTTTCTAGCCAAGTGAGTGGATTAATCGTGTAATACTAATCTTAGCATACCAAGGGGCTGCCTGAGCTACTTAGGCAAGAACCGAGCTAACCTTATCGCACCGAGTCAGTACCAACAAACCAAGATAAGCATGAATACAAGCACAAAGAGTTTTCAGTGCTCTGCTCCTCCGTTTTATTTTGCGGTACCTTGTACCTTTGACAGCAGAATAGGATATCAGTAAAAGGGATACGAGTTCCTCTACCAACCCAGACTCTATCGAATCGGAAGCAGTGCACACTTTAGCTTCCGATACTATTGTTCCTTCTTCTTCTTCAATGACAAGGCATGGGCAAAAGAAAAGGGGAAAGGCTAGTTACGTGCTATTATTTAAATCTTTGGCATGTAAAATAGTCAATGGGTTCCGAAGGACAATTACAACTTAAATTCTGCGGCCACATATCTGTATATAAAACAGGACTTTCCGGTCCTTTGTAGGATCCCCCCCCCGTTCGCCTTCGAGGGTTACGTCTTCTTTCGTGTGCACCCGCTGCGATTGACCGTTGGTGTAGTCTTCTGTACTCAAGCGGTTTAGCTTTCTTCGCCAGCGTCTTATGTAGCGGTCGGTCTTATAAAGTTCGCTAAGCTTCGCTTCCCTCCCCCCCTTCCCTTATTAAGTATTAAGTGGAAAATAGTAAGTATTAAATTAAGGATTAAGTGGAAAATAGTAGTCGGCATTCTGTTCTTTATATTATAGTCGTAAGGGGCTTCCTCAGAAAAAAAAGTAAGGAAGGAGGCATTCGAAAGGACGACCACTATATCTCATAAGGCATTGTGGTGTAAAACCGACGACTACATGGCTCTATACACCAAGTCATGAGCTATATCGAAGCCAAGCCGCCGTCTATAGGCGAAGCGACGAAAGCCTGACGAAGGCCTATGCTACAGTAAAAAGTACGTTAAGGTTACAAAGTAACACTTAGCCGTATACAAATACAAAGGGAAAGGCGTAAGTACGGAATAACGTCAGCTGTGGATATAGACTAGGCGGAGTCTTAAACTACGGACCGAGACTACACTAAGGAACAAGGAAGCTTGACTGAGCAAAGAAGTCAAGGAACGAAGCTGCTTCTCTACTAGTCCCCCGAAGGGCGAAAAAGGGCTTGTAATTTCATTTTTTTCTATTAAGAGAGAGGGGGCTTCAAGTTCTTAGGAAGAGCCGTACGAGGCAGCTCACGTACGGTTCTCGGGAGACGAGCCCCAGCACGGGGGCACTTATATAATAGCCAGTCATCAATTGGAAGCGGGCAAGATGGTGATAAATTGCGATTGGTCTAAACCTTTGCCTAGCCACTTATTGCGACCTGCCCATACATACTAAGACCTTGTTCACACAGCGACGAAAGTCCGAATGGAAGGAAGGGGGCAGTCAGCTGGCTGTTTCTTGGCCGCGCCCCCCTGCTTATAGATACGAGATACTTGCTAAATTTTAAAATAGGGAATTGCATACCATTAGTCGATATACGTATAGGAACATGGGTACATGATATTGAATGTCATCCAGCTCGAGCCGCAAGAACTTTTACTAAAATAATGAAGTGAAACCCTTCTTAGAAAGAAGTAAATCCTATAAATCATTGTTATGATATATCGTGGAAATTCTGTGAAAGGGAAGAATCAACAAATTTTCTCTGGTGAAACAAAATATCTCTCATTTTCGCCTCGAATAGATTCTTTTTTTTTGTTTTCAAAGGAATCTTATTATGTTGTTTTGAAGGGTGCACTAATCCTTTGAACCCGGTCCCGACAGGTATCATCCCCCCCAAAACAACGTTCTCTTTCAGACCTTTCAACCAATCGATACGCCCCCGGAGAGCTGCCTTTGCTAAAACTCGAGCAGTTTCTTGAAAACTTGCTTCAGATATGAAACTTTGGGTATTGAGAGATGCTCTTGTTATTCCCAATAAGATGGCTCGGTAACAGATCGCTTCTTCCAAAGCGCGTCCCGTTCGTTCTGCTCGTAACAATCCGATTAGTTCTCCGGGTGAAAAAACATTAGACATTCTGTCTTCTGAAACCAATACTTTTGATGTTATTTGCCGTACAATAATTTCTATATGCCTATTATGAATCTGCACCCCCTGGGATCGATAAACCTTTTGGATCTTATTGACCAAAGAGATACGACTTTGCACTATAGTTAGCTCAGCACTAATGAAGAATCCCCAAGGAATTCCAAGAATTCTTGTTATACATTCGTTCCAACCCTCAATCCTCTTTTCTAGATTCATCGATATTGAATCGGTCGAGCGCACTTCTAACACTTGTTCCACTTTTGGAAGACCCTGGGTTATGTCCCCAGATCTCGACTTTTCATATATAAATGTAACTAATGTATCTCCTTCATAAAGGATTTCCCCATAATGGCCATGAACGGTTGCTCCCGGGGTGGCCAAATAAGGCTTAGCTGATCGTATTACTACGGAATCGGCTTGAACAAAGATAACTTGACCCGATTTTAGATGGGGTCCGTTTTTGGCTATACACACATTTTCACAAATAAACTGTCCAAGGCTAATTATTGTAGACGTCTCTTCACAATAATTGTGATGGAGAAAATACCAATTCAAATTGAATGGATTGAAAAGAATCTTACTGCATGCGTCGGGATTATCAAATTTCCCACTTTCACTTTCATCCATTGAATAATATTTAATTACTTGAAAAGTCCGTTTGAAATTGTCAGGTTGCAAATAGTTAGTTAACAAGATTTGATTGTGAGTTATTAAGTGGGAAAATAAAAAAAAATTCTCAATTGGGGGGGCTGATCCTAAAGGGCCCACCGAATTCCTAATTGGAATTAGGGGATCCCTTTGATGACTT